GAGATTTTCTGAAAAAAGTTCTTCCGTTCATAAGAGAGAACAACTATTTCGTTTTTCGATGTGAATTTCACACAACAGGAGAGATACTATTTAATTCATATTTTTTGATTTATTTCATATTTCTATAATTTTTTTGATTTGGAATATAATAGAATTTCTATTTCAAATTCATATAAATAACATATTCTAAATAACATAAATAACATAATATAATAATTGGATATAATAATGAATTAAATATAAGAATTCAAAAAATAAAAATTAATAATAATAAATTTAAAAAAATAAATTTCGAATATTTAAAAATTCATATTTTTTTTTTGAATTTGTTTTCTCGATTGTATTCTTTTTTCAACACTAATATTGACAACAGTGTATCAAACAAATATAATCCGATCGTGAATAAATGAATCGATTTATTCATCTTACATAGGTTTTTTTGACTTCATCAAATGGTGGATTCGTTGGATTTTCTTTAATATAGACAAACAAGAAGTTCTTTTTTGATTCAAAGGTAAATAGAAATATTAAATAAAATAATGTATAAAAGAATATATAACCTAGTAGCAGACAAGGAAGTAGTCTATCATTTTTGATTTTCTTTTTTTTTTTATTTATTGCGATTGGATATACACATTTTTTAGGGTTGCTAACTCAATGGTAGAGTACTCGGCTTTTAAGTGCGACTCCATTTTTTACACATTTCTATGAACTAATTGGTTCATCCATACCATCGGTAGGGTTTGTAAGACCACGACTGATCCAGAAAGGAATGAATGGAAAAAGCAGCATGTCGTATCAATGGCGAATTCAAAAAATATTTCATTCATATTGGACCCGGTCCAAATTTTTGTTTGAATTCTTGGCTCGGAACAAATGAATTCCGTTGGGTTGAATTAATAAAGGGATAGAACTTGGCTGTTCCAATTATAGGGAAACAAAAAGCAACGAGCTTTCATTTTAAATTTGAATGATTAACCCATCTAATTTTACGTTAAAAAGAGATTAGTGCTTGCTGTGGAAAAAGTTTTTCCCACGAATGGATTATGGATTTTTGTTATAAGTCCTAACTATTAGCTATTCTTCATTATGTTATGGGGTAGCGATAAATGTGTAGAAGAAGGAGTATATTGATAAAGAGATTTTTTTCCAAAATCAAAAGAGCGATTGGGCAAAAAAATAAAGGATTTCTAACTAGCTTGTTGTCCTAGAACAATTAAGCGAGGAGAGATAGTCCGGGTTTGACTTGTTTTCTAGGTATCTATTCATATTTGTTTTTTATTTGAATTAGAATAGATAACCTGTTTTGACTGTATCGCACTATGTATCATTTGATAATCCAATGAATCTATGATCCTTTGACCAAATATAATTTCTAAAATGAAGGAATATCAAGTATATTTAGAACGAGATAGATCTCGCCAGCAGGACTTCCTATACCCACTTATTTTTCGGGAGTATATTTATGGAATTGCTTATAGTCATAATTTTAATAGATCCATTTTTGTGGAAAATGTAGGTTATGACAATAAATTTAGTTTACTAATTGTAAAACGTTTAATTACTCGAATGTATCAACAGAATCATTTGATCATTTCTGCTAATGATTCTAACAAAAATCCATTTTCGGGGTATAATAAGAATATTTATTCTCAACTAATATCAGACGGTTTTGCCGTCGTAGTGGAAATTCCATTTTTCCTACAATTTAGCTCTTCCTTAGAGGAGGCAGAAATCGTAAAATCTTATAATAATTTGCGATCAATTCATTCCATTTTTCCCTTTTTGGAGGATAAATTTACATATTTAAATTATGTGTCAGATATACGAATACCCTATCCTATCCATTTGGAAATCTTAGTTCAAATCCTTCGATACTGGGTGAAAGATGCCCCCTTTTTTCATTTATTACGATTGTTTCTTTATAATTTTTGTAATTGGAATAGTCTTATTACTCCAAAAAAATCGATTTCTACTTTTTCAAAAAGTAATCCAAGATTATTCTTGTTCCTCTATAATTTTTATGTATGTGAATATGAATCTATCTTCCTTTTTCTACGTAACAAATCCTCTCATTTACGATTAAAATCTTTTAGCGTTTTTTTTGAGCGAATTTTTTTTTATGCAAAAAGAGAACATCTTGTAGATGTTTTTGCTAAGGATTATTCACCTACCTTAACTTTATTCAAGGATCCTTTCATTCATTATGTTAGATATCAAGGAAAAGCCATTCTGGCTTCAAGGAATGCGCCTCTTTTGATGAATAAATGGAAACACTATTTTATCCATTTATGGCAATGTTTTTTTGATGTTTGGTCTCAACCAGGAACGATCCATATAAACCAATTATCCGAACATTCATTTCACTTTTTAGGCTATTTTTCGAATGTGCGGCTAAATCGTTCAGTGGTACGGAGTCAAATGCTGCAAAATACATTTCTAATCGAAATTGTTATCAAAAAGCTTGATATAATAGTTCCAATTATTCCTCTAATTAGAT